GACCTGTAGGTCCGCTAACGTAAAGCGAGGAGTTGAGCCTGAACTGGCAAACCGAAGTCACTTTCGGAACCATACTTCCTACAGCTAACACGTGTCCAGTCCAGCGGGAACGCGCAGCGCAAACGAACGTGAGTTGCTATACCGAATCCCCCGCTGGCCATCGGGGACCAAGTGGGAAAGCCATGATCCGCAGGGGAACGGATCACTCATTCTTCCATTGGGGACAGGTGCACGAACGACAACTCCAAACGTCACACATCCGTCGCCTACCTACCCTTTAGGTGGCACCAGCGAGATCCAGCTAAGGTAAGGAACTTCGTATCGCGGCTGCTCCACTCCGCCGCGGTCTCATGAACTGAACTTCGTTGCCTTCCCGCGCGCGAAGCGAATGGGCGCTGTGCTGCGGGTCAGTTTCGGGGCGGGGGGCGAATAGAGACCAGAAGAATGATTCATTTGGATCGACGAGCTTTTTCAGCCCCAAAACTAAGAATTAATGGAATGTCTGTCTATCCATGAATATCTATTCTGTCTGTATATCTAGGGGATCCCTTTATACATATTAAATTTTTTTATGGCATGATCGCCTAGCTGTAGCCGCATATCAGCTGCGCTCAATATGCGGGATTTCTGTTGGATCAGATCTTTCGCTTTGACGGAAGCTTTTGGACCTAGCGAAAAGGACTTTAAGCCTTCGCGCAAGCAAGCGCGAGAGAAGCAAGCAAAGTAGAAGCTTTGCCAGAAGCAAGACGAGGAAGCGGAGCTGTCGTATAAGCCACCCGACCGACTGAAATACAACAGTCGCGACCTACTTTGATTCAAAACTAAGGGCGAAGGGTCCAAAGGACACGCAAACGGCTTTCTATCATAGTTGCAAGGGGTCCAAACCTTAAGTACTTAAGTAGCAAAGGCTGCTTTCGGTTGGTTTCATAAGGGGGCTGTTCACTACAAGCTATCGGCGCTGTCTTAGATTGAACGGCAATAAGATAAGTCGACGTTCAATCTTCTAAGGCGGGTTTCCGCGGAGAACGGAATAGTATTCGTGTCCAAAGCCCTAGCTTCTAGAGTTCGTTGCTTTTCCCAGGCCGGAGAAGGGCTTATACTGCTCGGCTTTGTTTGATATGTTCATTCGGCACTAATACAAACTATAACTACATAAAAATGGAAGGGCCACTATAGAAGCTAGAAGTAGCCTATAGTAGAGTAGTCGGCCTAACAAAAGCGTCACGACAACATAAAATTTCCCGTTTGAATGTAATCTTAAGTAGGGGGCTTAGGCCGCCCGCCTACCAATCAAAGAGGCTGAGAGTAAGCGTAAGCTCACCCGTAAGCTCTTCGAGCTTCCCTTCATTCGCTTCGCGGGAGCCGCACAGCGCATAGCTGGAAGTCAGAGGGCCCATACTACCTGCCTAACCCCTCGCGCCGAGGGACCGTAGATCGGAAGCGCCTTCTAAACCACCCCATTCATCCGGGAAGGGAAGGGGCCTATGTATTTGCGTGACCCCTGCAGATTTTACCCTATCTACACCCGGAGCCAATCCCCTATCGGTCCTGCCGCCACGCCGCAGAACGGGAGCTCGTGTGGAACCTTTTATTTCTGGCGTAACAGCGGTGGAACATAACAAAATATTACGGTCGCGTAACATAAGGGGCCGGAGGTACGGTAAACTCGGCCAAAATATGACACCCAAAGGGCCCGGCGCGCACAATCCTAATTTATCCGAGTCCGAGTTTACCCATTGCACTTCGGACAGCCGTCCGTAGCATCATAAGGAGGACCCCCTTTCGAGGAAAAAAAATGGTAAGGTACATAGGAGGCTGGTCTTTCTCAACGTGGTGTATAGCACGAAAAACCTTTCGATACAAGAAAGGGCCGTTCACATGAAAGAAGAGAAGAGAATCACTCCTTTCTTTCTTCTCTTCTTTCTCTTTCCCCCTCGGGAAAGATAAATAGGGTCTTATGGAGGGAGGGGGGGAAAGGATTGGGCCTACCTATCCCGATAGGACCTCATAAAGGAACGGGAGCTGTTGAGAGGTTCCATATTGCCGAGCCGAAGGGCAGCACTTCTATACGCGATCGTAGTATGTCACGTCGTCTCGTCCCCGCTGCATTGAAGAGTACCTATGCACTATTTCCGGTTCACTGATAAGGAAGATAGAGTTGGGGTGGGGGTCTACGGTGTGATACTCAAGTATGACCGGGGAGATACATGCTAACTATGGGTAGGAAGCAGGAACCATTCTTTAATAAATTTCGGGGAGTTACAGATCTCTTATACTACTATCGATCGACAGAGCGGAACGACTAGAAAAAGAAGTGAAGTTAGAAAGCCGTATGATAGGTGGTAACTATCTTGTACGGTTCGGGGGGTAATCGGCGTACTCCGATCAGTGGGGGGGATCTTTGGCTCTATCGAACATACAGGGAATTGGAGGTAGCATTCTACCGATGTTAAGTCATGGACTGGTTCCTTCAGCCCTTTTTCTATGTGTTGGTGTTCTATATGACCGACATAAGACTCGACTTGTTAGATATTACGGAGGTTCAGTGAGCACCATGCCGAATCTCTCTACCATTTCCTTCTCTTCCACTTTGGCCAATATGAGTTCACCTGGTACTAGCAGCTTTATCGGGGAATTTCCCATCTTAGTAGGAGCTTTCCAAAGAAATAGCTTAGTAGCCACATTAGCTGCGCTTGGGATGATTTTAGGCGCGGCGTATTCCCTTTGGCTATATAATCGTTTGGTTTCTGGAAATTTAAAACCCGATTTCCTCCATAAATTCTCCGATCCAAATGGCAGAGAAGTTTCCATATTTATACCTTTTCTTGTTGGAGGGGCGACCGTCCGTTGAACTACCAAAGAAAAAAGGGTAAACCAATGTGATCATGACATTGTTGGTGCTTGCGATGGGACGGATGCGACTTCTCTCAGTTGGTTTGGGTGGCATAGCCCGTTGCAGAAGTCCCCCCTTTTTTTTGATCCATTTCTTTAGTTTAGTCTTTAGGGAGCCAAAGCTTGACTTTACTAATAAAATAAGGCTCGCGCAGGGGCGCTCACGTTTTTTGGCTGAGCCGTATCTTGGGACCGAGATAAAGAAAGGACGGGGGGCAACCATGCATGGTACTTCTCGCCCGTGTCTCCGAGGGACAGTTGAACGAGCGATTCATGAATGCTGCCGGGTTGGACGAGCCAATAACTCGAACGCGTTCGGTCTGTTTTTTGAGCAAGAATCACAGCGTTACCTTACCTTCACCATGATACGGACTCCAAGTTCTTATGGCAGAGCACGAGGAGATTTATCATCAATATGATGATGGGAATGGAAACCAGAAGCACGACCGGGGTCTTCGTGGTCCAAGATAATACATCAATAACAGTAACATAAGCATGAGACTTTTTGGTAGTACCGGTGAACCAGATGGCCGCGGCGATGGAATCTGGGACGGAGGACTCGTAGTATCTCTCTAGATCTGGCAAAAGTGAAAGACCCATTCGAATGAGGGCTAACCTGACCGCTGAGCCCACCCCGGCCTCGCGGGGCGGGCCCCCGTGGTTGCGAGCTGGAGCTGCCATAGCTTATGGCTCGAGCAATGGGAGGGGGGGCCCCAGCGGAGAGAACAGTAAGGAGAACGAGCGCTCCGCCGGGCGGCAGGAGCAGCGGGCAAGTGCTTGGTAGGCCAACAGCCCAGTGAACCGGGCGGGGCACTCGACGAAAGGGGAGCACACTGAGCAAGTACGATAAATTTTCCCCGCTCCACTTTATTAAAAGCAAGGACCACTACGGGAGGTCAAAGCAAGGTAGCTTGCTTACTCCGTGCTTGCGCTAAGGACCTATGTAAGTCGGGACTCGTCCCCGGTCAATATTGGATCAAAGAATAGGGGGCCGTAGCACTGACCTCTTTTTTTATTGATTCAATACAATAGGGGAAAAGATCATACAGTTCCCTACCCTCTCAACGGATCCTCCGCGCGCTGGGCATACCTCTTCTGTGCGTCTTTCTCGTGGCGGTAACAGAACAACAGGGAAAGACCCGGCGACCTGCCCAGGGCCCGAGGGCGAGCTTTATTTAAGAGAGAGTGGGGAGTGAATCGAAAGGCTTCCGTTTCCCTTCTTGGTTTTGGGGCTCTCGGGCTCCTCTCGATCTTATTCGTAGTTGGGAAAGGGGAAGGAGTCTAAATCGATGGACATTAATGAACCATCATTGATGGACGTTGCACATGACACGATCAATTCGACTCAAGGTCCGGCGCTAATAGAAGTAGCTGACTCTCCTAGTAGCGAAGGAAAAGGGCAGTACTTTTTTCCAAGCTACCTTGAACAGACTCTTAAAGGTTAGGTTACTACCTGCCTCTACGGAAGAGGTGTACTTTGTACCGCCCGGAGGTCATATAGATCGAAACCCAGAGCGATAAGAACGAAAGTTCTACCTACCCACAGCTACAACTACTGGCGCTTCAAAAGGCTTAGATTCTAAGGGCGCTACTGAAAGCCTTTTTTTAGGTCGGGGCCTCGAAAGCCTTTGGTACTTCGGTAGGGCGAGCAGCCCTTAAACCAAAAAATGGGTTCAATTGCATTGCCTTAGCGCAAGCACTAAGTAAGAAAGGTAGCTTCTCAAAGATTTGCCCAGCCCACGCAAGAGCGCTCATGTCATGTCATATGGGAACTCATGGCCGGAAACAATCCTGGTAGGAATAATAAGAATCAAAGTCCAGGTTGGTTGGTGAGCCTAGTGATAGGAGACTATCTAGCTTGGTTCGGAGAGCACTTGTTGGGTTAAAGATTTTTTTGTCGCTAAATGTTACGGCCTAAATGCTGAACTATTGACCCTACTTGTTCGGATGGGTGTTCACCCCAAAGTCTTCCCGGATTGCATGCATACATCCGTAAGTAACTTAGTGCAACATGGCAAATTTCATTGAGAGGAATCAGCAAAGAAAAGAAAAACGGGTCAACATCTTAATGTGTATTTGAGGGCTGAGGAGTGTCCACACGAGTTCGTTGAGGTGGGAGTTTACTTGCTTACTTGTTAGAGTTAGAGTAAGGGATGAAATAGCTCGACCGTAGAGAGAGGGATTCTTAACTTCCAAATGAAACTCCATTTATAAAAATAAAAATATAGGGAACCAGAATCAATGCACAAATTGAAGGCAGACTTGACAGAAAAAAGGCCATTAGGAGAAGGGCCAAAAAAAAAGTATCCTGCATTTCATTTCCAAAACCTGTAGGAGTATTCATGATCAGAGATAGCACATCAGTACTCACAACCTCTCTAAGCTTATCAAGATTCCATTGACCCTCAATGAGATAATCAGCCACTAACTCATCCATATTGAAAAAATCAGTGGGAATAGTATTCAACTCCAAAAGAAGCCTGCTGCCAACCCAGAAAAAGTAAAAAATCTGAGACTTCTACCATTTCCAACCCTCCAAAAAAAACCCTGCTGCAAGACCTCAGAACCATAGAGAATACTTTTCCAGGTACTGGAAGAAGCAGAAGGAAACTCAGCATTAGGATCAAAGCTGCAAGTCCCGAAAAAGGACTTTTTCCTGAACATTGAAGCCCAAAGCCCTTGGTCCTGATTTGTGATCCTCCAACTAGCTTTAGCTAAAAGAGCTTGATTCATGTGACTCGCTTTTTTAATCCCAGGACCCCAAACTGCTTAGGTCTACAAACTTTGTCCCATCTAACCAAATGAGGTTTAGATTGAGTGCCCCCTTTCTATTGATTTTATTAATGTCCTCACAAGTTCCCACAGGAAGCTTAGCAGTCTGCATGGTGTAGATAGGTACTGCGGATGTCACAGCTTGAATCAAGGTCAATCCACCTGCCATAGATAAGAGCTGACTTTTCCAAGTGGCTTGAACTTTGTCCACAACTGCCCGCTTTGGTGACTCTGGATTGTACCAGAGGAACTCTAAGGAATGAGAAGTCAAGGGAGAGCCACATATATTGCGGATTTCAATAGCAAGACCATCATCCGTATTTGGAGAACAATAAAGGCTAGACTTATCAAAGTTTACCTGTTGACCAGAGGCTTTACAAAATTCATCAAGGCAATTTTTCATGATGGAAGCTTGTTGCTTAGAGGCCTCCCAATAAGATCATCTGCAAAGAAAAGGTGTGAGATCAAAGGTCCAGATCTCGCAGCCCTAACAGCCCTCCACTGCTTCCCCAAGACCTTATGAGAAATTAAATGACCATGCAAAAAAAAACTAGAATATCCTATGTCTAGGACTCTTCTTGATTCGTAGGAGAAAGAAAGTCCCGTGCAAGAACCAGAATTCCCCCTTTCACCCGCTTTGCCGGGCTATCCCACAAAGATCCATAATAGGAAAGATAGATCAAGAAAGAACGTAGCCTCGGCCACCGTCGAAGTTTAGTAGTCTTTTCCAGGAAGCTGAGAATTGTTAGGAAGTCTTTACATCTCCTGAGTTGTTCTAATGCAAGGGTGAGCGAATCCAGCTAAATTGGAGGCCAGCTTAGCTTCTTGCCAAAAATAGAGACCAGCAGAGCAACCTATCCGTATTAGTCAGGCAGTGAAAGCAATAACAGAATTTCCCGTAGTTGGATCATCCAGTTTCTCATTCTCATGCCATCGGTACACTAAAAAATAGGAATTCGTTTAATTGGTCTGAGATGTCCTTATCTTTCTATCCTGGTTAGAACATGGGGCATTAAAGCGCCTGGCAAGGCTTTCTAAAGTAAATCCACTGAATGAGCTGATCTCGCCAGCTCTATCTGAGTAGTTTGGTTGGTCAGAGGCACGAACAAGTGAGTTTGGCGTTATGTTTTGGGTAGCTATAAATAGGAGCATTCTTTCTTTCGTAGTCGGTAGGGTGAGCGAACTGCCTCCCGTCTCACTTGCTGCATCTGCTGCTATTGGTATTGATATAAGGGGTACAACTGGCCTTCTTCTGACAGGTTGAATCTTAAAAGACTACGGCATGACAAAGCAAACAAAAAGATAGAAAGGATCCGCCAAAAATGATAGAGAAGAGAAGAAATAGGCTCAGACGCACCCCATCCATCCATACGACACGATAGCTTCAGCAAAGAGTAGAAGAGCTATCATACGTTGAGTCTCAATGTAGGCGGTTTGCCTTGCTGTTTCTTTGTCTCGAGGCAACGAAGTAGCTGAAACGAAGGGTAGTTTACTTGCCTGGCTCCAATAGTTCTACTAAGCTATCAATATAAGGTTCTGAAAAAGAGGGTTGTGTAACGAGTGGAACGGGTCTTACTAGCGGCTTAGCCTTGTCTGCTGTGTGGCAAAGCAAATAATAGATCTTGGCCGATCTTTCATAACCGATATTCGACCTGCGCATAAGAGACACAAATGCGCCCTTATCCAGAGAGAATCCTTGAGGCGGAACTTCCGAGGCCAACAAAGAAGACAAATACCTCTCCTTAAAGCAAACAGGCTACTCCCTCGGTACCATACTTCTAGTGACCTCGGCACCTTTCTTCTATCGATTCTGTCATTACCAACCCTTGCCATTTAAAGTAGTATGATTTCAACTGCCAAAAGGAAAAAAAGAACGCGCTGCACGCGACCTGTGAGCGACTAAGGGTTTCTGTTCTGGTCTGGGGCCGCCGTCACGGTGGTTTCCGTCCGGTTTTCTGGTATTTCTGAGTTCAAAATCCTGTTCTCGTCGTGTGAGTTGGCTTGGAATGGCTTATTTCTCTCCAGGAGAAGAAGGGCGGCACCGAAGAAAGTAAAGGTGTTCGAGCGAGAGTTCCGTGTGAAAAGGGGCCGAAGGCGAAGCAGTGAAGTGGGGCTATCTAATGAGATGTCTACTACTACTGGTCTTGTTTCCATATCATCCATGGCTGAAGAAGAGGACTTGGCTTGGATTCGAGGGCGAATCCTTCTCAAAATGATGCGGAGCAGTTCCTAGAGAAATTGGATCGGCGCAAGCATCCACCAATGCAATGTCAAAAAGACATTAAATCGAACTTCTTTTTAAAGGTTCTTGTCTTTCCTTTTTCATCTTGAAACGAGAATCAATAAGGGGAGATGCCATCTGTTGCGAGCAAGCGAAGAGCCGGACATCACTTCGTCCCCTTTCATAGTCTCTTTCTTCACGTCGAGCTACTTCGCCCTTTAGTACCATAGGTTCTGAAAGAAAGGTGTGTGACTCCCCATTTACTAAGAGGCTGCCGTTTGTTCTCATTGATTCGACTCGAAAGACAAAGGAACTATTCTCATTCCCAGAGGTTGGTGTCCCGAAGCAAAGGTAGGTGGTCAGTAAACCGTGCATAAAGTGAGGCTACGGATACGGAGCCCCTCAATTAAGCCGATTTGGGCACCGGAGAGAAGGACCTAAGTTGGAGCGTTCCATTGAGCTGGTTGAAGTATTCCTTTTATGACTACGACCCCGCCCGCCATGTGTGGAATACCTATTAACATCTGATCAAAGCATAGATGGCTTCTGGAGCATCAAAATAGGCATCGAAAGACGGTACTTTAAGGAGAGACATAAGCTTTACGACGCGAGTAGCTCAAGTTTGGATAGAAAGGTGGGGCGAGAGGTTACATTCGATTAAGAACGAAAAGAGAGAGATGGGAACTATCGAACAGAGTCTACTTTCCTGGGAATTTGAATAGGAACCTAGGTTTCAATCATAATTCGACATTACTTCGAAACCTCTCCCCAATGGTCGAGCAACTAAACTACCTTCATTCGGCGCAGTGTTGTGACTTTAAAAGCCGAAGGTTGGGAAAGTTAGGGATCCACACGGGTTGAACGAAGAGAGGAGAGAGAAAGACGATCGAGTCTACTTTCTCGTGGTTTAGAGAGGAAAAACTATGCGGCTCATCATCTGATTCAACTTACCTTCTTTTTTTGCTGTTCCATTACTACATGTAAATCACCACTTTTGGTATCTTTCGTCCCTTAGTAGGTTTGGAAAATCTCCCTAGATATTTGCCAAACCGCACAATTGGAAGGGAAAGTGCCAGGGAATCACGCAAAGCATTCGGGCAGTTGGCACTAAAAAACAAAGAACTCTTCTCAAAATTCACAAGTTGACCCGGAAAAAAGATCCTTAACGCAGTTTACTTCCTCCCTGTTAGCCTTACAGAACAGAATAATATTGAATCATCGGCAAACAAAAGATGCGAAATGGCGGGGATCCTAATAAACCGACTCTTTTACCGGTTCCTATATCTTTGACTCGTCGGGGGCTCCCGCGGACCATTCCACCTTTCTATAGGTCGATGATCCGATCTGGAGGTCCGAAGGTGGTGAAATGTTACTTATCTTTCTTCTCTTTGTATAGGATCATTCTCCTAGCAAAACTAATTGATAAGACAACATTTTCATCGATTGTGACTCCTGTTCAGGACATGCATCGTGTCTATTCAACGATATCGCGGATGAAGGAAAATGTGGTGCCCTTGTTAGCCCGGTACATCCCATGGTTTCGACGCATACTATTATACCAAGGTATGTCGTGGGAACCAACCTGGAAGACCGTTCCAACTATGTCACAGGCTAACGAGAAGCTTAAGTCAGGAGCCTCTCAACTTGGGCCCAAGTTTCATGGACCTTATAAGTCCTGTTTCCCATGCCTGATGTTTGAGATGTCAGGCTTATGCGTTCCTCGTACAGTTTATTCACTCGTACGGTGAACAGTGGTCCTCTGGCATATTGTGGCCATCTCGGGTTCGCTTCGCGGGGGACAAGAACAAAAAAATGTTCTCGGGCTCTGATCTGGACTATTACGAAAAATATATTGGTCCATCACTGCCCCACCCGGAGCAACTCGAGATTCCGCCTGTAACTGGTCGTCTAGGTCAGACGATTGAGCAGGGCACCAAGAGGGGGGTATTCGCCATTGCCAATTACATCAATCAAAGACTTCTGAAGCCAATCATGGACTGGCTTCAGAAGGTCTTGCGACCTTTGCCGATGGACGGTACCTTTAACCAGCAGCGACCTCTTGATCGTCTAATTGGGTCGACATGTTGTCACTGCTTTGATCTTAAGTCAGCAACC